GTTATTGTAGCTTAATACAAAGCATGGCACTGAAGACGCCAAGATGGATATTAACATACCCAAATAACACAAAGATTTGGTCCTAATCTTAATGTTGCTTTTTACTAAACCTACACATGTAAGTATCAGCAGACCAGTGAAAATGCCCTAAAAGTCACATCAGACAAAAGGAGCTGGTATCAGGCACGCCATGACAGCCCAAAACACCTTGCTTCGCCACACCCCCAAGGGTACTACAACAGTGATTAACATTAAGCAATAAGCATAAGCTTGACTTAGTTATAGTAAATTATACCATAGGGCTGGTAAATCTCGTGCCAGCCACCGCGGTTACACAAGAAGCCCAAAACAACAACAACACGGCGTAAAATGTGGCTAAATAATAATCTACCAAAACCTAAGGTTAACTATAGCTAAACTGTCATACGTAAAGCATTAATTAACCCCATACGAAAGTAACCTTAGTATACCAGACAACTTGAACCCACGATCGCTAAGACACAAACTGGGATTAGATACCCCACTATGCTTAGCCCTAAACTTAGATATTTCCAAATACAAAAATATCCGCCAGAAAACTACGAGCAAAACGCTTAAAACTCCAAGGACTTGGCGGTACTTCAAATCCCCCTAGAGGAGCCTGTTCTATAATCGATAATCCACGCTAAACCTCACCATCTTTTGCCAACCCAGCCTATATACCACCGTCACAGCTTACCTTGTGAAAGAAAAAAAGTAAGCTAAACAGTTAAAACAACTAGAAAGTCAGGTCAAGGTGTAGCCAATTAAGATGGAAGAAATGGGCTACATTTTCTACAATAGAAATAACCACGAAACAGAACCATGAAACACGGTCTAAACAAGAAGGATTTAGTAGTAAACTGAGAACAGAGGGCTCAATTTAAAACGGACCTGAAGTACGCACACACCGCCCGTCACCCCCATCAACAAACACATTAAACTATAAATAATACCACATAAAATAACAGATGGGGTAAGTCGTAACAAGGTAAGTATACCGGAAGGTGTACTTGGACTACAAAATATAGCTTAACCCAAAGCATTCAGCTTACACCTGAAACATACCCACTAAACAGGGTTATTTTGATGCAACAACCATTAGCTCGATTAACCAAATTTAACCCAACAAACCAAATACTCCACAAAAACTAAATAAAACATTCTTTCACTTAATCCTAGTATGGGCGACAGAAAAGATAAACGAAGCAATAAAGAACAGTACCGCAAGGGAAAAATGAAAAAAATGAAACACATTTAAGCAAAAAAAAGCAAAGATTAACCCTTGTACCTTTTGCATTATGATTTAGCCAGCAACACCTAAGCAAAGAGAACTAAAGTCTAAAACCCCGAAACTAAGTGAGCTACTTAAGGGCAGCTACATCCAACATAAAACTATAATCATCTCTGTGGCAAAAGAGTGACAAGACCTTTAAGTAGAGGTGAAAAGCCTAACGAACTTAGTGATAGCTGGTCGCTCAATAAATGAGTATAAGCTCAACCCTAAACAATTCAAAAAACAACTAAAAGTTTATAAGAAAAATTTAGGAGCCATTCAATTAGGGTACAGCCTAATTGAAACAGGATAAAACCTAAAATAAAGGACAAGACACCTAAACCAAAACAAACGTAGGCTTTAAAGCAGCCACCACCAAAAGAAAGCGTCAAAGCCCCACCACTAAAAATATAAACAACAATCAAATCCTTAAACAACACTGAGCCATTCTACTAAAATAGAAGAACTTATGCTAAAATGAGTAACAAGAAGACAAACTTCTCTTTTACGTCAGCCTAAATCAGAATAGATAAACTACTGATTATTAACAGCCACAATAAAAAACAATAACACTAAACACAACATATAACACAAACTGTTAACCCAACACAGGAACGTTAAAATAAGAAAGATTAAAATCTGTAAAAGGAACTAAGCAAACAAAGAGCCCGACTGTTTACCAAAAACATAGCCCCTAGCAACAATAAGTATTAGGGGTGATGCCTGCCCAGTGACACTGTTCAACGGCCGCGGTATCCTAACCGTGCAAAGGTAGCGTAATCACTTGTCTTTTAAATAAAGACTAGTATGAGAAGGCTAAACGAGGCCCTATCTGTCTCTTACAGACAATCAGTGAAATTGATCTCCTCGTGCAAAAGCGAGAATGCAAATATAAGACGAGAAGACCCTGTGGAACTTCAAATAAACTATCACCTAACACCACACTTACCCAAACGGACCTACAGACTAATTAAGTACCTGATATATATTTTTGGTTGGGGCGACCTCGGAGCAAAACAAAACCTCCGACAAAACAAGATATAACCTTTTACTTAGCCAAACAACTCAAAGTGCCCAAAGCAAAATGATCCAATATATTTGATCAACGAACCAAGCTACCCCAGGGATAACAGCGCAATCCCGTCATAGAGTCCCTATCGACGACGGGGTTTACGACCTCGATGTTGGATCAGGACATCCTAATGGTGCAACAGCTATTAAGGGTTCGTTTGTTCAACGATTAAAGTCCCACGTGATCTGAGTTCAGACCGGAGCAATCCAGGTCGGTTTCTATCTATAACTAAATCTTTTCCAGTACGAAAGGACCGAAAAGATAAGGCCCATGTTACACACCAAGCCTTAAACTCACATTAGTGAACACAACTAAACTAATAACAAGAATCACACCATAACCCGAAATAAGGGCTAATTGGGGTGGCAGAGCCAGGTAAAAATGCAAAAGACCTAAAACCTTTATCCAGGGGTTCAACTCCCCTCCCCAATTATGTACACCCTACTATCAAACCTGCTGTCCCCTCTAATATACATAATCCCAATCTTAATTGCTGTAGCCTTCTTCACCTTAATTGAACGAAAAATCTTAGGTTATATACAACTACGAAAAGGCCCTAACATCGTCGGCCCCTACGGCTTACTACAACCTGTAGCTGACGGATTAAAACTATTCACAAAAGAACCAATCTACCCCATAAACTCATCCCCCACACTATTTACACTCGCCCCAACCTTAGCCCTATTATTAGCCCTATCAATCTGACTACCACTACCAATACCATTTCCCCTCTCCGACCTCAACCTAGGTCTCCTCTTCTTAATCTCAATTTCTAGCTTTACAGTATATTCAATCATATGATCTGGTTGAGCCTCAAACTCAAAATACGCCCTATGAGGAGCCCTACGAGCAGTAGCACAAACCATCTCCTACGAAGTAACCCTTGGCATCATCCTAATCTCAATAATCCTATTCTCCGGAGGATTTAACATGCAAACCTTCATAACAACACAAGAACCAATACTACTCGTCTTCTCCTCATGACCATTAATAATGATATGATACATCTCTACCCTAGCAGAAACAAACCGATCACCATTCGACCTTACAGAAGGCGAATCCGAACTAGTATCAGGATTCAACGTAGAGTACGCCGCAGGCCCATTCGCACTACTATTCCTAGCGGAATACGCCAATATTCTAATAATAAACATAATCACCACCATCATGTTCCTTAACCCATTCAACACCAACAACCCACCAGAATTACTAACAATTATATTGACCCTAAAAACCATAATACTATCAATGGGTTTCTTATGGGTACGAGCCTCTTACCCACGATTCCGATACGACCAACTAATATTCCTACTATGAAAAAATTTCCTACCAATTACACTAGCATTATGCCTATGACACACCTCCATGATTATCACCTTTGCTGGATTACCCCCAATATCTTAGGACACGTGCCTGAATCCAAAGGGTTACCTTGATAGGGTAAATAACAGAGGTTTAAATCCTCTCGTTTCCTTAGAAAAATAGGACTTGAACCTACACCTAGGAGATCAAAACTCCTCGTACTTCCATTATACTATGTTCTAGTAAAGTCAGCTAATTAAGCTTTTGGGCCCATACCCCAAAAATGTTGGTTTAAATCCCTCCTCTACTAATGAACCCAAACGCAAGCATAATTACAATCTCAAGTTTAATCTTAGGACCAGTAATTACCATCACAAGTAATCACTGAATTACAGCGTGAATCGGTTTAGAAATCAACATACTAGCAATTATTCCACTAATTGCTAAACAACACCACCCACGAGCAATTGAAGCCTCCATCAAATATTTCCTCACCCAAGCAGCCGCCTCATCACTACTCCTATTTTCAATTATCAACAACACTTGAAACCTGGGACAATTTAACATTACACAACTATCTGACACCACATCAAGCACAATAATCACCATCGCCCTCGCAATAAAACTAGGACTAGCCCCCTTCCACTACTGACTCCCAGAAACCCTACAAGGAACCACAACAATAATAACCCTAATCTTAGCAACCTGACAAAAACTAGCCCCACTATCACTAATAGTATTAATTAATCAATCATTAAACACACCACTTCTAATACTACTAGGACTACTCTCTATATTAATTGGAGGCTGAGGTGGATTAAACCAAACCCAACTACGAAAAATAATAGCATTCTCCTCAATCGCCCATTTAGGTTGAATAATCACAATCCTAACCTTATCAACTAAACTCACACTACTAACATTCTACATTTACATTATTATAACCGCAACAATACTTCTAACCATTAAACTTCTAGAAACCAACAAAATATCCACAGCAATAACATCATGAACAAAACTACCCGCCCTAAACTCCACAATAATATTAAGCCTAATATCATTAGCAGGACTACCCCCACTAACAGGATTTATACCAAAATGACTGATCCTTCAAGAATTAACCAAAAACCACATAACTATCATCGCAACCACAGCAGCCATCCTATCACTACTAAGCCTATTCTTTTACCTCCGAATCGCATACTACTCAACCATCACTCTAGCCCCAAACATAAATAACTACTCACAACAATGACGACACAAAATTAACCAAAAATCATACCTTGCCCCAATAATTATCTCCTCCTCCCTCCTTACCCCAATCACACCAACACTCGCAATACTCACATAGAAACTTAGGATAATACTACAAACCAGGGGCCTTCAACCCCCCAAATAAGAGCCAAACAACTCTTAGTTTCTGAAACCACCTAATTTAAGACTTATAAGACTCTTATCCTATATCTTCTAAATGCAACTCAGACGCTTTAATTAAGCTAAAGCCTTACTAGACAAATGGGCCTCGATCCCATAAACAATTTAGTTAACAGCTAAACACCCAATCCAGCGGGCTTTTGCCTAAAAATTTTTCCCGCTAAAAAAAAAGCGGGAAAACCAGGACACCAATCAAATGTGTATTTCCAGATTTGCAATCCGATGTGAATTTCACTACATGGTTTGATAAGAAGGGGAGTCGAACCCCTGTAAAAAGGTTTACAGCCTAACGCCTAACTCAGCCATCTTACCAGTGACTTTAACCCGATGATTATTCTCAACTAACCATAAAGACATCGGCACCCTCTACTTAATCTTTGGTGCCTGGGCCGGTATAGTTGGTACAGCCCTGAGCCTGCTCATCCGAGCAGAACTAAGCCAACCTGGCACCCTCTTAGGGGATGACCAAATTTACAATGTAATTGTCACAGCACATGCTTTTGTTATAATTTTCTTCATAGTAATGCCCGTAATAATCGGCGGCTTTGGTAACTGATTAGTACCCCTAATAATCGGCGCTCCAGACATAGCATTCCCACGAATAAACAACATAAGCTTCTGACTACTGCCCCCATCACTACTCCTGCTTCTAGCATCATCAGGGATTGAAACAGGCGCAGGAACCGGTTGAACCGTCTACCCCCCGCTGGCTAGCAATTTAGCTCATGCTGGGGCATCAGTAGACCTAACCATTTTCTCCCTACATCTGGCCGGAGTATCGTCAATCCTGGGAGCTATCAACTTCATCACTACAGCAATCAATATAAAATCCCCTGCAATATCACAATATCAAACCCCATTATTTGTGTGATCAGTAGTAATTACAGCCGTGTTACTACTTCTATCATTACCAGTACTAGCTGCAGGCATCACAATGCTACTCACAGACCGAAACCTAAACACAACTTTCTTTGATCCCTCAGGAGGTGGAGACCCTATCTTATACCAACACCTATTCTGATTCTTTGGTCACCCAGAAGTCTACATTCTCATCCTACCAGGATTTGGCATAATCTCCCATGTCGTAACATACTATGCCAACAAAAAAGAACCATTCGGCTACATAGGCATAGTCTGAGCAATGATATCAATCGGGTTTTTAGGGTTTATCGTATGAGCCCATCATATGTTCACCGTGGGGATAGATGTAGATACACGAGCCTATTTCACATCAGCTACAATGATCATCGCTATTCCAACAGGGGTAAAAGTATTCAGCTGATTAGCCACATTACATGGAGGACTTATTAAATGAGACGCTGCCATGCTATGAGCCTTAGGCTTCATCTTCTTGTTCACAATCGGAGGCCTAACAGGTATTGTCTTAGCCAACTCATCATTAGACATTGTACTGCATGGACACATACTACGTTGTAGCCCATTCCACTATGTCTTGTCAATGGGGGCTGTATTTGCCATTATAGCAGGATTCACTCACTGATTCCCACTTTTTTCTGGTTACTCACTACACCAAACCTGAACCAAAGTACACTTTGGAGTAATATTTGCAGGAGTAAACATAACCTTCTTCCCCCAACACTTCCTAGGATTAGCCGGTATACCACGACGTTACTCTGATTACCCAGATGCCTACACCCTATGAAACTCTGTTTCATCTATCGGGTCCCTAATTTCACTAATTGCAGTAATTATAATAATATTCATTATTTGAGAAGCATTCTCATCAAAACGAAAAGTTACAATAACCGAACTCACAACAACTAACGTAGAATGATTACACGGTTGTCCCCCTCCATACCATACTTATGAAGAACCCACTCATGTACAAAACGCAAGAAAGGAAGGATTTGAACCCCCTTAAGTTAGTTTCAAGCCAACCACATAACCTATATGTTTCTTTCTCAAGACGTTAGTAAACACATTACATAGCTTTGTCAAAGCTAAATTATAGGTTCAAACCCTTTACGACTTAATGGCCCACCCCCTCCAATTAGGATTTCAAGACGCAATATCACCAATTATAGAAGAACTTTTACATTTTCACGATCACACATTAATAATTGTATTCTTAATTAGCACTATAGTGCTCTATATCATTACTCTAATAATAACAACAAAACTAACACATACCAACACCATAAACGCCCAAGAAGTAGAAATCATTTGGACTATCCTACCAGCCATCGTTTTAATCACTATCGCACTGCCCTCATTACGCGTCCTATACTTAATAGACGAAATCAACAACCCATACCTAACTATCAAAGCCATAGGTCACCAATGATATTGAACATATGAATACACTGACTACGAAAACCTAGAATTTGATTCATACATAATTCCAACCCAAGACCTACCAAAGGGGCATTTCCGACTGTTAGAAGTTGACCATCGTATAGTAGTCCCAATAGAATCCCCCATCCGAATATTAATCTCAGCAGAAGATGTATTACATTCATGAGCAATACCATCACTTGGGGTAAAAACAGACGCCATCCCAGGACGACTAAATCAAACAACCTTCACCATAACACGACCAGGCATCTTCTATGGTCAATGCTCGGAAATCTGCGGAGCAAACCATAGCTTCATACCAATCGTAGTAGAATCAATCCCATTAGAACACTTCGAAAACTGATCCTCACTAATACTATCCTAAACACTACAGAAGCTAAATAGGACAGCACTAGCCTTTTAAGCTAGAAAATTGAGAGACACCCGCCTCTCCTTAGTGATATGCCACAACTAAACCCTAATCCATGATTATCCATTTTATTAATGACATGACTAGCTTACATTGCAATCTACCAACCAAAAATCACAACATTTCTACAAACAAACAGCATCACTCACAACTACAAATATTCAAACACAAACCCCTGAAATTGACCATGAATCTAACAATCTTCGACCAATTCTTTAGCCCACAAATTCTGGGAATCTCACTAATCATACTAGCCATCATTATTCCCCCAATAATATGACCATCCCAAAACAATCGATGGTTAACCAATCGCCTCTCAACCCTACAACTATGAATAATCAATACAATCACAAAACAATTAATACTGCCAATCAACAAACCAGGGCACCAATGATCCATTATACTTACATCACTAATAACATTACTACTAACTATCAACCTACTAGGACTCCTACCTTACACATTCACACCAACCACACAACTATCAATGAACATAGCACTAGCTGTACCCCTATGAATAGCCACCGTACTCACAGGCCTACGAAACCAACCAACAAAATCACTAGGACATCTACTACCAGAAGGCACACCCACCCCCCTCATCCCAGCCCTCATTATCATCGAAACCATCAGCCTACTAATCCGACCTTTAGCATTAGGGGTACGACTAACAGCTAACCTGACAGCCGGACACTTACTCATCCAACTAATTTCTACTACCACCATCACTCTCATACCTACTTCCCCAATACTATCCATGCTAACCTCGACCATCCTACTACTACTAATACTACTAGAATTGGCCGTTGCATTAATCCAAGCATACGTATTTGCCCTACTACTAAGCCTGTACTTACAAGAAAACGTCTAATGGCCCACCAAACACATGCCTATCACATAGTAGACCCAAGCCCATGACCACTAACTGGAGCAACAGCAGCATTACTACTAACCTCAGGCCTCGCTATATGATTCCACTACAACTCAATAACACTGATAATCCTAGGCCTACTAATTACAATACTAACAATAGTACAATGATGACGGGATATCGTACGAGAAAGTACATTCCAAGGACATCACACAATACCAGTACAAAAAGGCCTACGATATGGAATAATCCTATTTATCACATCAGAAGTTTTCTTCTTCATTGGTTTCTTCTGAGCATTCTACCATTCAAGCCTAGCTCCAACCCCAGAACTAGGCGGATGTTGACCTCCAACAGGCATTCACCCATTAAACCCATTCGAAGTCCCACTACTAAATACAGCAGTACTACTAGCCTCAGGTGTAACAATCACCTGAGCCCACCACAGCCTAATAGCAGCTAACCGAACCCAAGCAATCCAAGCCCTCACCACAACTGTCATTCTAGGATTATATTTTACAGCCCTACAAGCCATAGAATATTACGAAGCACCATTCACAATCGCCGATGGAGTTTACGGCTCCACATTCTTCGTGGCAACAGGATTCCACGGACTACACGTAATTATTGGATCTACATTCCTACTGGTATGCTTAATACGACTAATCAAATTCCACTTTACCACCGCCCACCACTTCGGCTTTGAAGCCGCCGCATGATATTGACACTTTGTAGACGTTGTCTGACTATTCTTATATATCTCAATCTACTGATGAGGCTCATACTTTTCTAATACAACCAATATAAATGACTTCCAATCATTCAATTTCAGTTCAACCCTGAAGAAAAGTAATGAACACAGTATCTTCACTTATCATCCTAGCACTAATTATCTCAACCACCCTCATCCTAATCAACAGCCAACTATCAACAATAAAACCAAACAAAGAAAAGCTATCCCCATATGAATGTGGATTTGACCCACTAAAAACTATACGCCTACCATTCTCAATCCGTTTCTTCCTCAGTAGCAATTCTATTCTTATTGTTCGACCTAGAAATCGCACTACTATTACCACTCCCATGAGCTATTCAACTAACCACACCAACAAATACCCTTATACTAACCTTTGCTATCTTACTCCTCCTAACACTAGGTTTTATTTACGAATGAACCCAAGGAGGACTAGAATGAGCAGAATGGGTCACTAATTTAACCTAAAATAGCTAATTTCGACTTAGCCAATCATGATTAATAAAACATGGTAACCCTATGACACCACTACATTTCACCTACTTCATAGCATTCGTCATCAGCATAACAGGCTTCATACTCCACCGAATCTCCTTAATCTCAACTCTACTATGCCTAGAAAGCATAATACTATCGCTATTCATCGCCCTATCCCTTCACCCCATACAACTCCAAACCTCATCATTTATACTAAACCCAATACTAGTCCTATCATTCTCCGCATGTGAAGCTAGCCTAGGATTATCCTTGTTAGTAGCATCATCACGAACCCACAAACCAAACAACCTTCAAAACCTAAACCTACTACAATGCTAAAAATTCTAATCCCAACAGTAATACTAATCCCAACCATCACAATATGTAAACCAACACAACTATGATATTCATCATTAATCCACAGCATACTAATTTCACTACTTAGCCTACAACTATTTAACCCATCACTACAACCAACCATAAACTTCTCAAACCATAACCTAGCAACAGACCAAGTATCAACCCCCCTAATCATTCTATCATGTTGACTTACCCCATTAATAATTTTAGCCAGCCAAAACCACTTATCAACAGAACCCCTATTACGAAAACGAACCTTCATCATCACTACAGTACTTCTTCAAGCACTACTAATCATAACATTTTCAACCACAGACCTAATAATATTCTTCGTATTATTTGAATCCACTCTAATCCCCACACTAATGTTAATCACACGTTGAGGGAACCAAATAGAACGACTAAACGCCGGAACCTATTTCTTATTTTATACACTAATAGGATCACTACCCCTATTAATTGCTCTACTATCACTACACTCCAACACAAACTCACTTTCAATCCCCATAATACAACTAAACCCACCAACAATAACAAACACATGAACAAACTCAATATGACTACTAGCCATACTAACCGCCTTCATAATTAAACTGCCACTATACGGCTTACACCTATGACTGCCAAAAGCACATGTCGAAGCCCCAATCGCAGGCTCAATAATCCTAGCTGCCATCCTACTAAAACTTGGAGGATATGGTATCATTCGAATCACACTAACCACCAACTTTTTATCAAAAACCATACACTACCCATTCATAATCTTAGCATTATGAGGCATCATTATAACAAGCCTAATCTGCTTACGCCAAACCGACCTTAAATCACTAATCGCTTACTCATCTGTAAGCCACATAGGTCTAGTCACCGCAGCAACGCTTACACAAACAGAATGGGCCTGTACCGGGGCTATCACCCTAATAATCGCCCACGGTCTAACATCATCTATACTATTCTGCTTAGCCAACACAAACTACGAACGAATTCACAGCCGAACACTACTTCTAACCCAAAACATACAACTATTACTTCCACTAATAGGCACATGATGACTACTCGCCAGCTTAACCAACATAGCCCTCCCACCAACCATCAACCTCATAGGAGAACTAACCATTATCACCTCACTATTCAACTGATCAAATACTACAATCATTATTACAGGACTAGGAACCCTAATCACCGCCACTTATACCCTGCACATATTCTCCTCAACCCAATGAGGGGAACTACCACAACACATCAAAACTATTTCTGCATCACACACACGAGAACGCCTAATTATGACACTACACATCTTACCTATAATACTACTAATAACAAAACCAGAACTAATCTGAGGCCCATTCCACTGTTCATATAGTTTTAAATCAAACATTAGACTGTGGCTCTAAAAATAGGGGTTTAAATCCCCTTATAAACCGAGAAAGTAATAATAGAAACTGCTAATTCCTATTTCCTGAGATTAAATTCACAGCTTTCTTACTTTCAAAGGATAACAGCAATCCATTGGTTTTAGGAACCACTAACTCTTGGTGCAACTCCAAGTGAAAGTAATGACAGCACTTTTTAACTCTACTCTACTAATAGCACTTATAACCCTAACCTTACCCCTAATAAACCCACCATTAAACATGAAACCAAAAACCGCCGTAAAAATATCATTCTTCATCACCACAATCCCATTAACCACATTCACCTTCTCCAACACTGAATCCATCATTACTAATTGATCATGAACAATAACCTCAACGTTTACAATATCCATAAGCTTCAAATTTGACCAATACTCCATTATATTCATTCCCGTAGCCTTATACGTAACATGATCCATCCTAGAATTCACCCAATGATATATATCATCAGACCCACACATCACAAAATTCTTCAAATACCTAATAATCTTCCTAATAGCCATGATAACCCTAGTCACCGCCAACAACATATTCCAGTTCTTTATTGGATGAGAAGGGGTTGGAATCATATCCTTCCTCCTAATCGGCTGATGACATAGCCGACTAGAAGCTTGCTCATCAGCCCTACAAGCCATCATATACAACCGCACAGGAGACATTGGATTAATCTTAAGTATGGCCTGAATATCAATAAACCTTAACTCATGGGAACTACAACAAATTTTATCCAACACCAACCCAGTCCCACTACTCCCACTATTGAGCTTTATCCTCGCAGCAACTGGAAAATCAGCCCAATTCGGCCTTCACCCATGACTCCCAGCAGCAATAGAGGGCCCTACCCCTGTTTCAGCCCTACTACACTCCAGCACCATAGTTGTAGCAGGCATTTTCCTACTTATCCGAATCCATCCAATACTCTCCACAAACCAAACAGCCCTCTCAACTTGCCTCTGCCTAGGGGCCATAACCACACTATTCACAGCCATCTGCGCTATCACCCAAAACGATATCAAAAAAATTATCGCCTTCTATACATCAAGCCAACTAGGCCTTATAATAGTAGCCATCGGCCTTAATCAACCACAACTAGCTTTCCTTCACATCTCAATACACGCCTTTTTCAAGGCAATATTATTCCTATGCTCCGGCTCAATCATTCACAATCTAAACAATGAACAAGACATTCGAAAAATAGGAGGACTCCATAAACCCCTCCCAATCACTTCCTCATGCATCACTATCGGCAGCCTCGCCTTATCAGGAATCCCATTCCTAACAGGATTTTACTCAAAAGATACTATCATCGAAACCATAAACACATCCTATATAAACGCCTGAGCCCTGCTCCTAACACTAATCGCAACAGCCCTCACTGCAGCCTACAGCCTACGAATCACAATCCTAGTTCAAACAGGACAACCACGCTTCCAACCAATACTTATAATCAACGAAAATCATTCCACATCCACAAACCCAATTATCCGCCTAGCACTAGGAAGCATTATTGCAGGACTACTAATCGCATCAAACACAATCCCAATAAAAACACCACAAATAACCATACCACACTATATAAAAACATCAGCACTAATTGTAACAATCCTAGGGTTAATCCTAGCCATAGAACTAATCACAATAACGAACAAAACCACAAAACCATCAAAACCCCACACCTTCTCAAACCTGTTAATATACTTCAACGTCCTAACCCACCGCTCATTATCAATACTAAACTTAAAATTCAGCCAAAACACCGCAACACACCTAACCGACCTCATCTGATATGAAAATATTGGCCCAAAATGGATAACAAAATCACAAACCACCCCCATCACAGCATCATCCTCACAAAAAGGACTAATCAAAATCTATCTCACCTCATTTCTATTGTCCACCATCATCCTACTTCTAATCTAATAGAGCGAATCGCCCCTCCGACCAAACCACGAACCAAATCCAACACGACAAACAACGTCAACAACAAACCCCAACCAACAATTAAAAACACCACACACCCATAATAATAAAACCACGACACCCCAATATAATCCATTCGAACATTAAACAAACCATCAGCATCCATCACAACATCACCATACCCCTCCAAACTTCACACACCAAAACAAACTACAACTGCACCCACAACTAACAAAATATAACCAACTACATAAAACAAGTCCCCATAATTACATCAAGCTATTGGATATGGATCCCCCGTCAACGCCACAGAATAAGCAAAAACAACTAATATTCCCCCCAAATAAATCAAAAACAACACCAAAGAAATAAAAGACCCACCCATACCAACCAACATTAAACACCCAAACACAGCCCCAAAAATCAAACCAACAACACCATAATAAGGAGAAGGGCCAGAAGCCACACTAATAACCCAAAAAATAAAACAAACCTCAAATAAAAACATAAAAAACACCATTATTCTCGCCTGGACTTTAACCAAGACTAATGGTTTGAAAAACCACCGTTGTATTCAACTACAAAAACCTAATGACTACCAACCTACGAAAATCCCACCCAATAATTAAAATCATTAATAATTCACTAATTGACCTCCCAAGTCCATCCAACATCTCCATCTGATGAAATTTCGGATCCCTATTAGGCGCTTGCCTAGCCATCCAAATCATCACAGGGTTATTCCTAGCCATGCATTACTCACCAAACATCTTAACAGCATTCTCATCAGTTTCCCACATCACCCGGGATGTACAATACGGCTGATTAATCCGAAATATACACGCCAATGGAGCCTCACTATTCTTCATGTGTATTTACCTACATATCGGACGAGGAATATATTATGGCTCATACCTATACAAACAAACTTGAAACACAGGCGTAATCCTACTACTATTAACCATGGCAACAGCATTCATAGGATATGTCCTACCATGAGGCCAAATATCCTTCTGAGGGGCTACAGTCATCACTAACCTACTCTCAGCCATTCCCTATATTGGCACCACAATAGTACAATGAGTATGAGGGGGATTTTCTGTAGACAATGCTACCCTAACACGATTCTTTACCCTACACTTTTTACTTCCGTTCATAATCCTAGGACTTGCAATAATCCACCTACTCTTCCTCCACGAAACCGGATCAAATAACCCAACAGGACTTAACTCAAACACCGATAAAATCCCATTCCACCCCTACTTCTCATATAAAGACCTATTAGGATTTGTAGCAATACTTACCGTACTCCTATCAATCGCCATATTCTACCCAAACCTACTAGGAGACCCAGACAACTTCACACCCGCTAACCCACTATCTACACCCCCACATATCAAACCAGAGTGATACTTCTTATTCGCCTACGCCATCCTACGATCTATTCCTAATAAACTAGGAGGCGTACTCGCCCTACTCATATCTATTCTAGTATTATTCATCCTACCCATACTTCACACATCAAAACAACGAACACTGACATTCCGCCCTATCACCCAAACACTATTCTGATCATTCATCGCCAACCTTGCAGTACTAACATGAATTGGGGGTCAACCAGTGGAAAATCCGTTTATTATCATTGGACAGATAGCCTCTATCCTCTACTTCACAATCTTACTCGTACTTATACCAATCTCAAATGCAATAGAAAACAAATAAATAAACCTAGACTACTCTAAGTAGCTTAAACCACTAAAAGCACTGGTCTTGTAAACCAAAGAATGAAGAACACAACCTTCCTAGAGTAAACATACAACAATCAAAAGAGAAGGGCTCAAACCTTCCTCTCCGATCCCCAAAACCGGAATTTTAGATAAACTACCCTTTGATAACAACCCTTTAAATTTTATACTTTTTTTTCTTCTCCCGCGCCCAAGAGATAAATTACCCTTTAAATTTTATACTTTTTTTTCTTCTCCCGCGCCCAAGAGATAAATTACCCTTTAAATTTTATACTTTTTTTTCTTCTCCCGCGCCCAAGAGATAAATTACCCTTTAAATTTTATACTTTTTTTTCTTCTCCCGCGCCCAAGAGATAAATTACCCTTTAAATTTTATACTTTTTTTTCTTCTCCCGCGCCCAAGAGATAAATTACCCTTTAAACATACTATGTATTATTGTACATTCATCTATTTTCCACAAGCATATCACCAGTAATATTAGTGCTAATCGTACTAAATACATTTAATGATTAATTTTACATAACACACTTTAAACACATGACTATTATTACGGTAATAATAAACAATGACATAGGACACACTTATTTGCAATAGTTCCACAGCATGAATATCGCCACAGTACCAGGTTATTTCTTAATCTACCAACTCACGAGAGATAAGCAACCCTTGTTAGTAAGATACTAAATTACCAGTTTCAGGCCCATTAACAGTTGGCGTACATAACTGATCTATACTGGCATCTGGTTGTTTTTTCAGGCACATTAATTGCTAAAGTTCATACGTCTCTTTTTAAAAGGCCAACGGTTGATGTGTTCTATACATTCATCTTATAACTAGACATTATATGGTTTGCAGGCATATAGTAGCTCTTTTTTTCTCTTTGTAATCTCAGGCCCACATACATGATGTCTGCCGACTCAATGAAACTGGACTTACGTTCAAATTGCTTGGATCACACACGTACCAAATGGTATTAATTAATTAATGCTTGATAGACATAAAAATTTTAAAAAACCAACAACACTAATCCCAACCTATAACAATTTTTAAGTTAAACCCCCCTACCCCCATTAAACTAGTACTAACCTGCATAACCATTTTACTCTCGTCAAACCCCAAAATCCGAGAATGACTATACTGATACAACACTAGCCTTTTGTGAATCCTAACTCAATTAATAATTCACCATATTTATATATTTATATATTTATATATTTATATATTTATATATATATTTATATATATATTTATATATATATTTATATATATATTTATATATATATATATTTAAATATACATCTATACACCCACATATACCTACATATACACATCCTACATTACTCCACAATCCAAGACATACACCTATTTTTATCACACAT